AATGAATCGTTTCATTTTTGTAATTTTCGAATTGTTCCAAAGTTGTATAAATTGAATTAATTAAATTCAATTTTTCTCGTTCTATCTCGGAATAACCATTCACTCGAAACCGATCCGCTTCCGTTTCTACTTTCCTTAAGCGGGCCCGGGCTTTCTCCAGCTGTTCAACGGCTGCTTCCCGTAGTTCTTCTGAATTTTGAATAGTTCTCAAGATTCTCTGTTTTCGATTATCTAATAAATCACTTAATGAAAGTAGATTCTCTTTGCATTTATTTAAAAATGTCTATGATCTCTTCCCGAACCAAACATGAATCTTTCAATTCATTTGGCTCTCACACTCAATTCCGTATAGGAAATTTCCCTATCTTTATTATCGAATGAGCCTATCCTCTTTTCTCTATTTCTAAACATCTTGAAAATGATTACCAATACAAGATTAAAATATTTGGAGGACTCTTCTGACCAAACAAATAATTGTCAGCAAAGTTGTTTTTTTTTATTCAAATCCAAAGAATTCTGATTAATTTATACGTAGGTCATCAATTCCGCATTGTATAAAAGGAGGCGTTAAACAAAACACCTGTTTTTCCTATTTTTCATCGTAAAGAGAATTCAAGTCATTTTATCGACATGAGTGTTCTATATCGAAAAAATTCCAATTTCCGTATTAACATAGTGGTAGAAAGAATACTACATTGCGTCTAAACTTCAAACTGGTTAGCTTTAACCATGGTAATGCTCCAAAATTCTTGGTTGATAGAGAATCAAAGTAGATTTACCAATGAATCGCGAAATGCTATGGTTCTTAACTATTTTTTTGTTTATTTAGTAATTTATTTAGTAAGAAGTCATTCGCCGGATCATGCACGTTTTTCTAGTTATAATGAAAAAAGTGCAGTTGGTTGGATCCAATCTATTCTTTGAAATAAACAACTCGCACACACTCCCTTTCCAAAAAAAATTAATACACCTAGCACTACACTTAGATTTATTAGATTTGTTGCTAAAATATCGGTATCAAACCCGAAACTTCCGGCGGATGGCCAGTAAATGAAGCAAAGAAAAGAATCGGTTATATTTTTCATATGATCGCATCTCCTCTTATGGATAGACTAATTTTGTTTCTACGATTCCCAGTTTTTTGATTTTTTTATTCGTTTTTTTATAATAAATTAAAGTTTATTCTATACTATTTTCATTTCTTACTAAGAATTAATCTGAATTACTAGATAAGAATATGAATATAATAAGAATTTTATTCTATCAAATAGAGAATATAGAATCTATTTATTAATAAATAGATTCTATATTCTCTATTTGAATTGGTTAGTCAATTGAAAGATTCCCTATAAGAACGATACCTCTTAGAAGTAGATACTAGTTCTTATGTCAATTGCAAAATATCTAGTTGTTTTCAATTCTAAATTAAATAAAGGGGGCGCTCATTGGACTAAATAAAGGGACGGAAGAAGGCGAATCAGTATGTTAATCCGAATGAAGAATAAATTGTAGGAGTTAAATCGGAATATATATATATATAGAAAGAGAATATATATAAAAAAAAAAAGCAATATATATATATATAGAAAAGCAATAGCAGCAATGAAAGTCCACGGAAAAAACAATATGTATTTTTCTTTTTCTATTTTTTTAAAAGATTAAACAAAAGGATTGGCAAATAAAAGTGCTAATGCTACAACCAGCCCATAAATAGTTAAAGCTTCCATAAAAGCCAGACTAAGTAATAAAGTACCCCTTATTTTGTCCTCTGCTTCCGGTTGTCGCGCAATCCCTTCTACAGCTTGCCCTGCAGCTGTACCTTGACCAACTCCAGGTCCAATAGAAGCAAGCCCGACGGCCAACCCAGCAGCGATAACAGAAGCAGCAGAAATCAGTGGATCCATGATAAGTTTCTCCTATTCCAAATAAAATAAAGAAAAGAAATAGTTAATAATATAATCAACCAAGAAATTATGACTTAATTATTTCATTCTTCATTTATCTAGTCGAAGTTTAATTCATGAATAATTTTTATTGAATTATCCAAATAACTTCGATATTCATTTTTTTTTTTCGTTTCTATCCATGTAGTTTTTTGTGAATACATACAATTTTTTTTTCTTATCTTAAATTTTGAACCATTCTTTTAATTCTTCGTTCTTTCTTTTTCTTTATTTCCATTTTTGAATTATTCAATACCTAAATTTAGAGTAGTAGCAGGACAAATTTAGATAGTCATATATAACTAATGAATATCTACTATGACATATACATGTGTTTGTTCGATATCGTAAACCAATTAGTTATACCTTAGATTCAATAGGATTCAATAGGATTCGAGAATCATTCTTGGAAACCCCTAAAAAACTAAGAGTTGTCTTATAATGATTAGATTATATATATACACTTAGTTCGACCCCCTCACCCTATTTTTTGTCCTTTCTTTTATTCATTATTATCCCACATGGATCGAATTAATCTAAATCAATTCGAAAGACCAAATTATTACTATGGAAATATTCGAATTTAATTTGATTTAGGAAAATCAAATAAACTTTGGTCAATTATTAAATGTGAATGAATGAAACGGAAATATTTTCTAGTTCGATATAACATCTTTTTTTTTTTGAATCACATGTCATAAACAACGTAGATATCATCCGAAATTATAGTTCCCAATCTAATATTTCTAATATTAATTAAATATAATATATTAATTAGTAGTATATTATATTTAATTAATATTAGAAATAATTAATATACTAAATAATTAATATACTAATAAGTAAATATATTAAATATACTAATCTGACATCTAATAAGAATTTTCATTAAATATGTTTATAGTTCTAATTAAATGAACAAAATAATAAATCAAAATAATATTCATTGGAGTAAAATACAAATTGGTCAAAAAAAGACTATTTTGATAACTAATCAATGATGGCCTTCCATGGATTCACCTATATAAGCCGCAGCTAAGGTAGCAAAAATAAGAGCTTGAATACCGCTTGTAAATAATCCCAGAAACATAACAGGTATAGGAACTACTAAAGGTACTAACGAAACAAGAACAACAACTACTAATTCATCAGCTAATATATTTCCGAAAAGTCGAAAACTAAGTGATAAGGGTTTTGTGAAATCTTCTAAGATGTTAATCGGTAAAAGGATTGGAGTTGGTTGGATGTATTTACCAAAATAAGCCAATCCTTTTTTTGAAATACCCGCATAGAAATAGGCTACTGACGTAAGTAAAGCTAATGCAACAGTAGTATTTATATCATTTGTGGGTGCAGCTAATTCTCCATGAGGTAACTTTATAATTTTCCAAGGCAAAAGAGCCCCTGACCAATTCGAAACAAAAATAAATAGAAACAAAGTTCCAATAAACGGAACCCACGGACCATATTCTTCTCCAATCTGAGTTTTGCTCACGTCTCGGATGAATTCAAGGACATATTCAAAGAAATTCTGACCGGACGTTGGAATAGTTTGCGGATTTCGAACAACTAGAATGGTTGAAATTAATAAGATAGCAATTACAACCCAAGAGGTAATAAGTACTTGAGCATGCACTTGAAAATCCCCTATTTGCCAATAGAAATGTTGACCTACTTCGACAGCAGATATATCATAGAATCTGTTTAATGTGTTGATGTAACATAATAGAACATTCATATTGCCCTGCCCTCTAAAAAAATATATATATATAACTTGAAAGGGAATTATTTTGATTCAACCATTTCCTTATTTGACTTTCATTTCCTTTTCTATTTTGAATACCTACTAATCACAAAATATTTATTTTTGCAAAATTTTGTAATGCTATAATAACCGATTCCATAAATCTATGACCGCCCAACCAAATCTAAAAATTTATTTATCTTATTATTAATCAAAAATTTCGTATATAGCTAGAACGACCCTCACAAATTGCAAAAACTAATTTGTTAAGAATTAATCGGATTGAAGCTATAGCATCATCATTAGCTGGAATCGAAATATCTGCTAGATCTGGGTCACAATTTGTATCGATTAAACAAATCGTTGGAATTCCCAAAGTGATACATTCTCGAAGAGCCGTATATTCTTCTTGCTGATCAACGATTATTACAATATCGGGTAACCCCGTCATATATTTTATGCCACCCAGATATGTTTCCAAATGAGATAATTGTCTCTTGAACATAGCGGCATCTCTTTTTGGAAGAGAGTTCAGTTTCCCTGTCTTTTGCTCCGTTCTCAAGTCCCTGAACTTACGAAGTCTCGTTTCTGTAGTATACCAATTCGTTAACATACCTCCGAGCCATTTTTTATTAACATAATGACATCGAGCTCTTATTGCAGCCCGTGTTACTGAATCGGCTGCTTTTTTTTTTGTACCAACAATTAAGAATTGTTTTCCCATGCTTGCTGCATCAAAAACCAAATCACAAGCTTCTGATAAAAAACGAGCAGTTCGAGTAAGATTTGTAATATGAATACCTTTACGCTTTGCCGATATAAAAGGTGCCATTCGAGGATTCCATTTCCGAGTATCATGGCCAAAATGAACTCCAGCTTCCATCATCTCTTCAAAAGTTATGTTCCAATATCTTTTTGTCATTTATCCCCACACGTTTTTTTTTTTTAAAAAAGTGAAAAAAACGAGACCAGGTATCCTGAAATAGCAATAAATAATTGTTCCGATGGAACCTTCTCTTTTATAGACGATTGGCCGTTAATATATAATCAGGTCATTCATTTTTTTCTATTTATTAGACTTTATTACCAAATCAAATGACTGCATTTAAAGGGATGAATTGAATGCTTCCTAAAAGCGCATTCAATCCTATATTTCTAATGTATCACAGAAAATTATTTGAAATGAAAAGAATCAAATAATTTTCTGTGATGGAACAAAAGATTTCGAATTTCTACTTCGAATAATTTTTTTTTTTTCAAGGTAATTTTGTTATATTGCGTTGACCGTGAACGGTGCATTATTCTTTTGAATCCGGTACCAACGGGTATCATTCCCCCTAAAACAACATTCTCTTTAAGACCTTTCAACCAATCAATACGACCCCGAAGAGCGGCTTTTGCTAAAACTCTAGCAGTTTCTTGAAAACTCGCTTCGGATATGAAACTTTGAGTATTCAGAGATGTTTTTGTTATTCCCAATAATAAAGCTCGGTAACAAATTGCTTCTTCCAAGGCACGCCCAGTTCGTTCTGCTCGCAATAATCCAATTAATTCACCGGGTAAAAATACATTAGACATTCCATCTTCTGAAACCAAGACTTTGGATGTTATTTGACGCACAATAATTTCGATATGTCTATTATGGATGTGTACTCCCTGGGATCGATAAACCTTTTGGATTTTATTAACCAAAGAAATACGACTTTGCGCTATAGTTAGCTCAGCACCAATCAAGAATCCCCAAGGAATGCCGAGAATTCTTGTTATACACTCATTCCAAGCATCAATTCTTTTTTCGAGATTCATCGATATTGAATCAATCGAACGTATTTCTAATATCTGTTCCACTTTTGGAAGACCTTGTGTTATATCACCGGATCTCGATTTTTCATATATGAATGTAACTAAAATATCTCCTTGATAAAGGATTTCTCCATAATGGCCATGAATGGTTGCTCCTGGAGTCGCCAAATATGGGTTAGCCGATCTTATTATTACAGAATCCATTTGAACAGTTATAACTTGACCCGATTTTAGTTTTAGATGTGGTCCATTTTTCATTTTAGCTATACATATATTTTCACAAATAAATTGTCCAAGACTAATTATTGTAAACGTTTTTTCACAATCATAATGATGTAGAAAATACCAATTCAAATGGAATGGATTCAAAACGATATTACTGTCTAGATCGGGTTTAAAAATTTTATCATTTTCGTCCATTAAATAATATTTAATTACTTGAAAAATTTCCGTTATTTTGTCAAGTTGGAAATTTTTCATTATTGATATTTGATTATGAGTTATTAAACGGTAAAGTGAATCAAAATTTCCAACTTGACGGGCTATCCCTAAAGGGCCTAATGAATTATTATTATTCATTGGAATTTTAGGATTTTTTTTTATCCCATTGTGATATTTAACATTGTTGAATGGTCTTATTTGAAAACAATTAGATGATGACAAAATTATCCAAGATCGGCATTCCTTATTTCTATTCAACAACATACGAATAGTTCCGTGATTTTGGCTAAGTGATTTTTTCATTTTTGCCTTGGAATGAATAGAAAAAAATGGATTGATATTGATCCGATCCGATTCATTATCCGCGATCAATCCTAAACCAGATGGGTCATTTCTTTTTCTGATATATGAAGTATTCGATTTTACTAAGTCAATTCTTAGAAAATACTCAATCAAACCGTTTGTACTTACTTCAACAAAGGAAGAGGGGGCCTCCTCAATAGAAGTACTTTTTTTGCCTTGATCCCAATTCAAGACTAAACAAGTCCGAACTAATTGAATCCTTGTGTCGGAAATTCCCCGAATAGATTTTCCATTTCCATAAAGAATATAATTGACAACTTTGAGTTCCAGATTATCTCTTTCCTGGAATAGATCTTGGGGAAAAAGTTTTACAAAATCGATACTGTCCGGTATTTCATATAAAATTACAGGTCGAACCAAAACAAAATACTTTTTCTTGGTAGTTGTGATCCATTGGACATAGATCCAATTATTAATTTTTTTTGATTCCTTCCATTTTTTTTTTACCGTTCCGGGTGGTATCAAGATAGAACTGTGTCGGGATATCTTATCCCTCTCTCCGGGAAAATGGATATTTCCAGAAAATATTTTTAATTCGATTTTTTTTTTTTTCTTTTCTAATCGGACCAATCCGCCTACTCGACTTCTTATATTGAAAGTGATTGGTGTTCCTATTCCAACGAGACTATTATTCCGTACCATTATGGAAGAAGATTCGGGTAAAATATGCACTTCTTCGGGAATAAAAAAAAATCGATCTACTTTGATTTGGTATTTTGGCTTTAATTCTTTGATTCCTCGATACTCAATGAAATCTTCTTTTTGAAAAACGGAATGAATTCCTATAGTTCTATATTTAGTAATTCCCGAATTCTGTCTTCTGTATTGAGGATCATCGAAATAAGCAAAAATACTATTTCTATGAAAAATACCATTGATAGGTATTTCAATGGAAACACCAGAAGGTCGCATTAGTTCGTTCTTTCGTTCTTGAATCGATTGGAATGGAATAAGAAATCTATTTCTTCGTCTTTTGGCCAATAAATAAAAAGTATCGTGAAAAATAGCAGGATCCATTAAATGAGAATGATCCGTACATATTATTTGATTAAATATTGAATAATTGCTAATCCCCTTTTCTTTTGTACCAAAAGTCTTCAAACTTAATAATTTTCGTTTTACTTCATCATTACTTACTAAAAGATTAGAAATATTTCTTTTTCCAGTAGAAAGAGAATCAATGTTAATTTGATCTTGATCCTTGCGAAGTAAAAAATGGATTGTATCAGACCTGCACGACTTTCCTGATAAGATCCATAAATGACTTGTTTTTGGTAAGATATGTACATTACTATACAAAAATTCGGATGCATGGTACACATCGGTACTCCAATGCATTTCGCCTTCTGAGTCAGAATAAATATGTTTTCGAACCCTTTCTTTCAAATTAAAAGTATATGTTCCCGCGCGGATCTCAGCAATCACTTGTTCTGATTTTACATATTGATCATTTTGAACTAATAGAAAACTTTTTGGTGGAATAATCACGTTATGTATAATATCGTCACTTTCAATAGTTACATACAAGTCTATATTACATATAAAAGCAGGATATCCATGACGTGTACGTGTAGGGTGAACTAAATCTTCATTAAATTTTATTTTTCCATTCGAGGGGGCTCGCACATATTCCGCAGTACCCCCTGTGAATACTCCACCAGTATGAAAAGTTCTTAATGTTAGTTGAGTTCCCGGTTCGCCAATAGATTGACCAGCAATAATACCTACAGCTTCTCCCAATTCTACCAGGTCCCCATGAATAGGACTCCGCCCATAACACAATCGGCAGATCCAAGACGTATTCCTACAGGTAAAGGGGGTTCGAATAAATATTGGTTGTGTTTGAAAAGTTATGAATCGATTGATAAGTCCAATTCCAATATCTTGATTTCTAACGACAATGCACCGTGAACCGATATATATATCGTCTGCTACTACACGACCAATTAATGTTTGTATCAAAATTCTTTCTGGTATCATTCCATTTCGGGTATTTACAGAAATCCCGCGAATCGTACCGCAATCTGTTCGACGTACAACAATGTGTTGAACCACTTCAACAAGTCGACGTGTAAGATATCCAGCATCTGATGTTCGTACAGCAGTATCCACAACCCCTTTACGGGCTCCGTAGCAAGAAATTATATATTCTGTTAAAGACAGTCCTTCCCGTAAATTGCTTTGAATGGGTAAATCAATCATTTGTCCTTGTGGATCTGACATTAATCCTCTCATTCCGACTAATTGGTGCACTTGAGATGCATTTCCTCTAGCTCCTGAAAAAGACATTATATGGACTGGATTAAAGGGGTCAGTCATCCTAAAATTAGGAGTCATTTCTTGTCGCAAATATTCGCTTGTAGCATACCATATTTCAATGGATTGGCGTAATTTTTCTACCGCATGTACATTCCCATACTGATTATGTTTTTCCAAAATAGAACTTTGTTGTTCAGCATCTTGGACTAGCCATCCTTTAGAAGGTATTGTTAAAAGATCATCAATTCCTAATGAAATAGATGTAACAGTAGCTTGACGGAACCCTAGAGTCTTTACTTGATCCAGGATGTGTGATGTATATGCCATTCCGAAATGGTCTATTAATCTGCTAATAAGTCGTTTAATGGCAGTTCCACCTATCACGTTATTGTGAAAGACTAGATTGGCCCGTTCTGCCATAAGTACCTCCATATTCCACTCAGTGGGATTCGGTTCGACAATGAATTTGAGTCAATGATTGGAAAACTTCCTTTTCTTTATATTTATTCACGTAGAAAATTGAAAAGATGCTAGTTGACCTGAATTTACGCCAGTATCATAACATAAATTTACCTAGCTGGATATCAACACTAACCATCTATATGATTAGATACCATATGAATAGGCTCGAGAAAAACCTTGTATAGCTTCTTCAATTTCTCGATAAAAAGAAATATGACCAACAGTGGTTCTAATGTATATACAACGAATTTCTTTTTTTATACTTCTTATTACTAAATAATGCCCATAAATTTCATAATAGGTACCAAAAGATTCATAGTGAACTTCGATAGGAACTTCTCTTGAAGACATAATGCATTGATCTATTCGCCACCGGAGCCAAAAAGGACTATCGAAATTTATTCTTTTCTGTCGATAAGCTCCAATTGCATCATAGGAATTGCAAAAAAAGGGTTCTTTTTTTTTCATATACTTAGAGTTATTATTGCTAATTTTTTCATTTTTAGAATTTCTGCAATTAAACGGATTATACCTGTTTGCACAAATACCTCGACGATTTCCGCTAGTTAATACATAAAGGCCTATAAGCATATCTTGAGTTGGTACGGAAATGGGATCCCCAATAGCCGGAGACAAAAGGTTTGTATGAGAAAACATAAGTAAACGAGCTTCTGCTTGAGCCTCCAAAGATAAAGGCACATGAACAGCCATTTGATCCCCATCAAAGTCTGCATTGAATCCCTTACACACTAATGGATGTAAACAAATAGCACGTCCTTCTACTAAAATAGGTTGAAATGCCTGTATGCCCAATCTATGCAAAGTAGGCGCTCTATTCAGCAATACTGGATGCCCCCGCATAACTTCTTGAAGTATTTCCCATACAATCGGTTCTTTTTCCCGTATTTTACTCTTAGCAACTCCTATGTTCGAAGCAAAATGTTTTCGAATTAAACCACGAATTAGAAATGTCTGAAATAGCTCT